CAGTTCCGGAATTACTAAATATGGGACCGTAGAGGTGGATTCAATCATAAAAAAAGAAGATTTGATTGAGTATCGAGGAGCAAAAGAATTTAGTCCGAAATACCAAATGAAAGTAGATCGGTTTTTTTTCATTCTCGAAGAAGTGCATATCTTACCGGGATCCTCATTAATAATGGTCCGGAACAATAGTATCATTGGAGTAGATACACGACTGGCTTTAAATACAAGAAGCCGAGTAGGCGGATTAGTCCGAGTGGAGAGAAAAAAAAAATATATTGAACTTAAAATCTTTTCTGGAGATATTCATTTTCCTGGAGAGACAGATAAGATATCCAGGCACAGCGGCATTTTTATACCACCAGAAACGGAAAAAAAAAATTCTAAAGAATCAAAAAAATGGAAAAATTGGATCTATGTTCAACGGATCACACCTACCAAGAAAAAGTATTTTGTTTTGGTTCGACCCGTAGTCACATATGAAATATCCGATGGGATAAATTTAGCAACACTTTTCCCTCGTGATATCTTGCAGGAAAAGGATAATGTCCAATTTAGAGTTGTCAATTATATCCTTTATGGAAATGGCAAGTCAATTCGAGGAATTTATCACACAAGTATTCAATTAGTTCGGACTTGCTTAGTATTGAATTGGGACCAAGAACAAAATGGTTCTATAGAAGAGGTTCATGCTTCCTTTGTTGAGGTAAGGGCAAATGATCTAATTCGCGATTTCATAAGAATTGAGTTAGTCAAGTCCACTATTTCGTATACCGGAAAAAGGTATGATAGGGCAAGTTCCGGATTGATTCCCGATAATGGATTAGATTGCACCAATATCAATCCTTTTTATTCCAAGGCGAAGATTCAATCACTTAGCCAACATCAAGGAACTATTGGTATGTTGTTGAATCGAAATAAGGAATGCCAATCTTTGCTAATTTTGTCATCATCCAATTGTTCTCGAATTGGTCCATTCAATAGTTCGAAATATAACAATGTGACAAAAGAATCGGATCCCCTAATTCCAATTAGGGATTATTTAGGTCCCTTAGGCGCTATTGTACCTAAAATATCGAATTTTTATTCATCTTACCATTTAATAACTCATAATCAGATCGTGTTAAAGAAATATTTGCTACTTGACAATTTGAAACAGATTTTCCAAGTACTTCAAGTACTTAAATACTGTTTAATAGATGAAAATAGAAGGATTTATAATCCCGATCTATGCAGTAACATCATTTTGAACCCATTCCATTTGAATTGGTGCTTTCTCCATCATGATTATTGTGAAGAGACATCGATCAAAATTAGCCTTGGACAATTTATTTGTGAAAATGTATGTCTATTTAAATACGAACCACACGTAAAAAAATCTGGTCAAATTTTAATTGTTAATGTCGACTTTTTAGTTATAAGATCGGCTAAGTCTTATTTGGCTACTCCTGGAGCAACTGTTCATGGTCATTATGGGAAAATCCTTTACGAAGGAGATACATTAGTTACATTTATATATGAAAAATCGAGATCTGGTGACATAACGCAAGGTCTTCCAAAAGTAGAACAAATCTTAGAAGTGCGTTCGATTGATTCAATATCGATGAACCTCGAAAGGAGAGTTGAAGGTTGGAACGAGCGTATACCAAGAATTCTTGGGATCCCCTGGGGGTTTTTGATTGGAGCTGAGCTAACCATAGCCCAAAGTCGTATCTCTTTGGTTAATAAGATCCAAAAGGTTTATCGATCCCAGGGGGTACAGATCCATAATAGACATATAGAGATTATTGTACGTCAAGTAACATCAAAAGTGTTGGTTTCAGAAGATGGAATGTCTAATGTTTTTTCGCCTGGAGAATTAATCGGATTGTTGCGAGCGGAACGAGCAGGGCGCGCTTTGGACGAATCGATCTGTTATCGGGCAATCTCATTGGGAATAACAAGAGCGTCTCTGAATACTCAAAGTTTCATATCCGAAGCAAGTTTTCAAGAAACCGCTCGAGTTTTAGCAAAAGCTGCTCTACGAGGTCGTATTGATTGGTTGAAAGGCCTGAAAGAGAACGTTGTTCTGGGGGGGATTATACCTGTTGGTACCGGATTCCAAAAATTTGTGCACCGTTCAAGGCAAGACAAAAACATTTATTTGGAAATCAAAAGAAAAAATCTATTCGAGTTGGAAATGAGAGATATTTTGTTACACCATAGAGAATTATTTTGTTCTTACGCGACAAACAATTTCCATGAGACAAATTTACATGAGACATCAGAACAATCATTTATGCGATTTAATGATTCCTAAGAGCGGATTCATTTTCACTTTAACTATCTTTTAACTATACTGGTCTGATTATTGATTTGGTAATAAATAAAATAAGTAATTAAAAAAATTTATGGTTTGTGCCGTGTATCAATGGTCAATCCCCGGTAGAAGGTTCCATCGGAACAATTATTTATTTCAAGGTACCTCGTCTCTTTGTTAATAATACGAAAAAGAAAAAACAAAAAGGAAGTGTGGGAAAAAATGACAAGAAGATATTGGAACATCAATTTGGAAGAGATGATGGAAGCAGGAGTTCATTTTGGTCATGGTACTAAGAAATGGAATCCTAGAATGGCCCCTTACATTTCTGCAAAGCGTAAAGGTATTCATATTACAAATCTTGCTAGAACTGCTCGTTTTTTATCAGAAGCCTGTGATTTAGTTTTTGATGCAGCAAGTAGGGGAAAAAACTTCTTAATCGTCGGTACCAAAAATAAAGCATCGGATTCAGTAGCATCAGCTGCAATAAGGGCTCGGTCTCATTTTATTAATCAAAAATGGCTCGGTGGTATGTTAACGAATTGGTCCACTACGGAAACGAGACTTTATAAGTTCAGGGACTTAAGAGCAGAAGAAAAGATGGGGAAACTCAACCGTCTCCCCAAAAGAGATGCAGCAATGTTGAAGAGAAAATTATCTACCTTGCAAACATATCTCGGTGGGATCAAATATATGACGGGATTGCCTGATATTGTGATCATCGTTGATCAGCAAGAAGAATATACGGCTCTTCGAGAATGTGCCATTTTGGGGATTCCAACGATTTGTTTAATCGATACAAATTGTGACCCAGATCTTGCAGATATTTCGATTCCAGCCAACGATGACGCTATAGCTTCAATTCGATTGATTCTTAACAAATTAGTATCCGCAATTTGTGAAGGTCGTTCTAGCTATATAAGAAATCGTTGATTAAGATTAAGAATAATAAAATTAGTTAATGTTAATTATTGGGCAACTCCATAGATTTATTGGATCGGTTACTTTTTTTTTGAATTTTTTAAAATAGATAAAAAAAAAGAACAGGGGATATTGATATATATTATGATGTTATGTGATTTCTTGGTATCCTAAATATATGATTAATGATTCAAGTTGGTGAGTTGAGAAAGAAATGGTTGAATCAAACTAATTCCTTTTTTGAAGTTCAATTTCTATCAGAGGACAATATGAATGTTATACCATGTTACATTAAAACACTCAAGGGGTTATACGATATATCGGGTGTAGAAGTAGGCCAACATTTCTATTGGCAAATAGGAGGTTTACAAATCCATGCCCAAGTACTTATCACTTCTTGGGTCGTAATTGCTATCTTGTTAGGTTCAGCCATCATAGCTGTTCGGAATCCACAAACCATTCCGACCGACGGTCAGAATTTCTTTGAATATGTCCTTGAATTTATTCGAGACTTGAGCAAAACCCAGATTGGAGAAGAATATGGACCTTGGGTTCCCTTTATTGGAACTATGTTCCTATTTATTTTTGTTTCTAATTGGTCAGGTGCCCTTTTACCTTGGAAAATCATACAGTTACCTCATGGGGAGTTAGCTGCGCCCACGAATGATATAAATACTACTGTTGCTTTAGCTTTACCCACGTCAGTGGCATATTTTTATGCAGGTCTTACCAAAAAAGGGTTGGGTTATTTCGAGAAATACATCAAACCAACTCCAATACTTTTACCAATTAACATCCTAGAAGATTTCACAAAACCCTTATCTCTTAGTTTTCGACTTTTCGGGAATATATTGGCTGATGAATTAGTAGTTGTTGTTCTTGTTTCTTTAGTCCCTTCAGTAGTTCCTATACCTGTCATGTTTCTTGGATTATTTACAAGTGGTATTCAAGCTCTTATTTTTGCAACGTTAGCCGCGGCTTATATAGGCGAATCCATGGAGGGTCATCATTGACTAGTTTTCGAAATAGTCTTTTTTTTTAGCTTATCCCAATTCATGCATGGTTCAAGATAATCTGCTTGGTTGGAGAACATAATAGATATAAATACGTATGAATATATGACCTAGAGTCGTAGGAGAGAAGATGAACGATATTACGGAATTGTAAAAAAAAAAAAATATATATATATATATATTGATATACATATTGATATCGTTATATTGATATATTGATATCGTTGATATCGATCATATTGATATCCATTGCATATATTGATGATTGCATATATTGATTTGATTGCAGTTTACTGCATTTAGATTAGATGGATTACAAGATAAGTCAAGTCCTTTCTTCTCTTTCATTTGTGATTGTGTATTGGATGAAAAAACAGATGAACTCAAGGATATAGAAGAGTAAAGAACGAAGGATGGAATGAAAGAATGGTTGGAAAGAAAGAAATGCAATAACTAGAGCCGTATGTATATGGATTTACAAAAACTTCATCATGGGTAGAAACAAAAAATGAGATATCGAAGTAGTTCTGATGATTCAGTAATATTATCATTAGTTTTTAGTTACTCCGACCCAATAGATCTTAATGATCAAACTTAATGATAAAATTAAGTAATAATTCATTGGTTGATTGTATCATTAACCATTTCTTTTTTTTTTTTTGTGTGAGGAACTTACCATGAATCCACTTATTTCTGCCGCTTCCGTTATTGCTGCTGGATTGGCTGTAGGACTTGCTTCTATTGGACCCGGAGTTGGTCAAGGTACTGCT